TGAATCTATTAAATCTAGATAAAAAAAGACAAAATAATTTCGAATAGAATCTTTTAAAACAAAAAGGAAAATATAATATACTCCTGTTGCAGCTGATACTGCTGTTTTCTTGATCTACCCGAAGCTTTCATTCTTAGCGTATAATCCCAATTTAGGTTGAATAGTAGTACATTATTATCTCATTTTATTATCTAAATATAGAATAACAAATTACTAAAAAGATTAATACAAAAAAGAAAATATACGAAGAAATTCGCCCCCCCCCCACATATTTGACAGCCTCTCCTATAAAAAAACTGGAAATCCCAATTCCATTTGGAATTCCATCAATTACTTGTCTATCAAAAAAAGAATTGAATTTAGCTACCTTTCTTACACTCGCAATTAAAGATACTTCAAAAAAAGCATCTATATAACCACGATTATATGACCAATCATATATAACATTGATTATTTTATCAGGAATCCTTTTTTTAGGAACACTTTTTTGAAATAAATTAAAGAAGTTCAAATTTTGTAAAGATGAAAAAACTGGTTTATAGAAAAAAGACGCTATAAATATTCCGAAAAAAGCTATACTCACCGAAAAAGTTGCATTTGTAAAAAATTCATACCAATCCACAGAATTCTTTGAATTTTGATGTAAAAGGTCTATAGACGGAATTAACAATTTAGATAAAATATCCAAATCTATCGGTTCTTGGCTGAAAGAAATTCCTATGGACCCGACGAAGAAAGTAAATAGTACTAATACAAGCATAGAAAATAGCATAGTATTGTCTGATTCATGAGGATAAAAAAACGGAATGTTTTTAGTACCAAAATAGGTACTCTCAAGAAAAAGACGTCTTATGCTTTTGACATTTCGATTAATTCGATGTGAATATGTCCTCTTCCGAAAAAAAGAAGTCCTTTCATTATTATTAGTTGTTAATAAAGCTAATAAATGAATTTTATTTTTTAATTTTTTTTTTTCTTCTTTGCCCCATAAAGATATTGAATAGAAAGAACTATTTTTCTTTCCATTGAAATTTTGAAAATGAACGTTTAAATATCCTTCAAAAACAAGTAAATAGATTCGAAACATATAAAATGCAGTTAATCCTGCTGTGGAACAAGCTATTATTGCGAAAATTGGTGAATACAACCAACTATCATTTAGAATCTCATCCTTGGACCAAAAACAAGCAAAAGGTGGAATACCACAAAGAGAAAGTGTACCTATTAAAAAAGCAGTTTTTGTAATTGGGGCATGTTTTGTTAAACCGCCCATAAGAACCATATTTTGACTTTTATCTGGCGAATATCCAACAATAGCTTCCATTGAATGAATAATGGATCCAGATCCTAAAAATAACAATGCTTTTGAATAAGCATGAGTAATCAAATGAAATAAAGCGGCTCGATAAGAGCCCATACCTAAAGCTAACATCATATAACCCAATTGAGACATTGTAGAATAGGCCAAATTTTTCTTAATATCTTTTTGAGCAATAGCTAAAGTAGCTCCTAATACTACTGTTATTATACCTATCAACGCTATTACACTCATTATGGGGGGTATAACTATGAAAAGAGGAAGAAGTCGAGCTACAAGAAAAATTCCTGCTGCTACCATAGTAGCAGCATGGATAAGAGCGGAAATAGGAGTAGGACCTTCCATAGCATCTGGTAACCATACATGAAGAGGGAATTGGGCAGATTTCGCAACTGATCCGCAAAATAACAAGAGGGCGCACAAAGTAACAAAAAAAAGATTCACCTCATTCTTATAAATTAAGTTGTTGAATATTTGAAATAAATCCCGAAATTCCAAACTACCCGTTATCCAATAAAAACCTAAAATTCCTAATAATAAACCAAAATCCCCCACACGATTAGTTACAAACGCTTTTTGACAAGCATTTGCCGCAATAGGACGTGTGAACCAAAAACCTATTAATAGATAAGAACACATTCCAACCAATTCCCAAAAAATATAAACTTGTATCAAATTTGAACTAGTAACTAACCCTAACATTGAAGTATTAAAAAAACTCAAATAAGTAAAAAATCTCAAATAGCCTTGATCATGAGACATGTAACTATCACTATAAATTAGAACCAGAATCCCAACAGTAGTGATTAATATTGACATTATAGAAGTAAGTGAATCAATCAAGTAGCCAAACTCTAAAGAAAGATCATTATTTATAGTCCAAGACCATACATATTGATAGATAGAACTATTCTCGATTTGATGAATAGATAGATCCATCGAAAAAATCATAACTATCGTTAACAATAAAATACTAGGAAAAGCCCACATACGGCGAATATTTTTTGTTGCCGTAGGAAAAAATAGAAGTCCTACCCCTATTAAAATAGGAACTGGAAGTGGGATGAAAGGTATGATCCATGAATATGGATGTATATATTCCATACAAAATAAAGAATAAAAAATATTTTGATTCTTGATGAATTTTGTGTCTTATTCATTTGTTTTATCTCTTTTGTAAAGGGGTTCGGTTAATCAAAAGTGGATAAATAAATCGAATTTTAGATTCTTAATTGTTCTGAATCTTTGCACAATCGTTCCAATATTGGAAAGTAGAAAGTCAAAATCGGCCAATAACCAAATTCCTAGTGAAAAAAAAATCTTATTATTTTAAGTAATATTAATTTTAAGTAATATAAATAACTATGTTAGTCATTTATATATAGATTAAGAAAAAGGACTATTAATAAATAATATAAATAATGAAATTAATAATAAAGAAAATCAAAATTTGGATCTATAGAGTGAGAGTGAGGGTGGGGATAAATCATTACACCAAAACGAAGAACATTTGTTTATTTTGATATAAATTATAAAAACAATAGAAATTAGTTTCTTTTTGAACTAATTGATTCTTTTACATTACCATTTACAATAAAAAGAGATCCATAGATATAGATCTATTATCTATGAAATATTTGGAAAAGGTTTATAATATTCAATGTTTTTACTTTAGATAGAAAAAAGACAGAGGGAATTAAGATAAATAAGACATACGGCTAATTACAGAATAATTCGTTTTCATTTACAGAACAAATGTCTTTCACATCGAACTATAGTAATAAAAAAACTATCCTAATTGTATGGCAGTTCCAAAAAAGCGCACTTCTATATCAAAAAAAAATATTCGTAAAAATGTTTGGAAAAAAAAGGGATATTGGACAGCATTGAAAGCCTTTTCATTAGCTCAATCCATTTTTACAGGTAAATCAAAAAGTTTTTTTTGTAACAAATAAAAAAGTTGGATTGGAATAATATAAATTAGCTCGATTCAAAGAGTATTCTTTAAATACTCATTTTATACTAATACTAGTATAGAACATATATTTAGAATCTATTATATATATAATAGATTCTAAATATATAGAATCTAATTTTTTCATATTTTTGATATTCGAATAAATACAATAAATACAAATTTTAAATTTACTTATTATTATCCATTTATACTAAATGTTTAGTAAAGAAATGTACTAAATAAATAGTGCACTTTAAGCGATTCTTTCAATCTCGACGATTGACTAGAGAGTTGGTTATTATGATTTCGAGTAAGCCGCTATGGTGAAATTGGTAGACACGCTGCTCTTAGGAAGCAGTGCTAGAGCATCTCGGTTCGAGTCCGAGTAGCGGCATGGCATCCTATATTTTTAAAATTTGAAAAGAAGAAGTCCTATAATGAATTCAATTCCCTATTTCTATTCCTAGTATTCATACCTTTTTTATTTTCATTATAGATATTTATTTTCATTATAGATATGATATTTTCAACTTTAGAGCATATATTAACTCATATATCGTTTTCCGTCATATCCATTGTTATTTCAATTCATTTGATAACCTTATTAGTCAAGGAAATCGTAGGATTATATGATTTGTCCAAAAAAGCCATGATAATAACTTTTTTCTGTGTAACGGGATTGTTAATTACTCGTTGGTTTTTTTCGGGCCATTTACCATTTAGTGATTTATATGAATCACTAATCTTTCTTTCATGGGGTTTTTCCATTTTTCATATGGTTCCGTGTTTTAAAAAGGAGAAAAACCTTTTAAGTACAATAATCGCACCAAGTGTTATTTTTACCCAAGGCTTTGCGACTTCGGGTCTTTTAACGAAAATGCATCAATCGGTAATATTAGTACCTGCTCTACAATCCCATTGGCTAATGATGCACGTAAGTATGATGATATTGGGCTATGCAGCTCTTTTATGTGGATCATTATTATCAGTAGCTATTTTAGTCATTACGTTTCAAGAAGCCATCCAAATTCTTGGTAAAAGCAAGAATTTGGATTTTTTAAATAAATCCGTTGATTTTGTCGAAATAAAATACATGAATATGAATGAAAAAAACAATGTTTTAAGAAAAACATCTTTTTCTTCTTCTCGAAATTATTATAGGTCTCAATTTATTCAACAATTGGACCGTTGGGGTTATCGTATTATTAGTCTGGGTTTTTTGTTTTTAACAATAGGTATTCTTTCGGGGGCAGTATGGGCTAACGAGGCATGGGGGTCCTATTGGAATTGGGATCCAAAAGAAACTTGGGCCTTTATTACTTGGACCATATTCGCGATTTATTTACATACTAGAAAAAATAAAAAATTTGAAGGTGTAAATTCTTCAATAGTGGCCTCTATCGGATTTCTTATAATTTGGATATGTTATTTGGGGATCAATCTATTAGGAATAGGACTACATAGTTATGGTTCATTTACATCTAATTAAATTTCCATGAGTAAAGAACCTGAGAAATAAAAATATGGAAAGCATATAAATATATACTTTCCATAAATCGTGGAGAACCCTTTCAATCAAGTAATGATAATGATTCAAGGGGTTCTCACAAACAACAAACATATTGGATTATAATTTCCATTTTTTTAAGTGAATCTAACAGAAAAATATTCTTTTTCATAAGGTTTTTTTCTCTTTTTGATTCATTTATTCATGAAAATGCTCTATCAAAAATTAGCTAGAATAGCTTCAACCTTGTCAACCGAGAATGAAAAAATGAAATCCGGATAAATACCAATACCTATTACGGGTATAAGGATAGAAATCGAAATAAATAATTCTCTCGGCCCAGAATCAAAAAAAGAAGAGTTTGGTGTATTAAAAAACTTGTATCCATAGAACATCTGCCGTAAGATAGATAATAAATAAATAGGAGTTAATATCATTCCAATTGCGGTTACAAAAGTAATTAGTATTTTCATCATGAAAAGATATTTTTGACTAGTCATTATTCCAAAAAAAACTATCAATTCCGCAACAAAACCGCTCATGCCCGGCAATGCAAGAGAAGCCATCGATAAGATAGTGAAAATCGTGAATATTTTTGGCATTGGGATAGCCATTCCGCCCATTTCGTCAAGATAAAGAAGACGTAGTCTATCATAACTAGTTCCTGCCAAGAAAAAAAGCGCAGCGCCAATAAATCCATGAGATATTATTTGTAAAATGGCCCCGTTGAGCCCAGTATCACTTATAGAACCAATCCCTAGAATTATGAAACCCATATGAGATACCGAAGAATAAGCTATTCTTTTTTTTAAATTACGTTGACCAAAAGATGTTGAAGCGGCATAGATTATTTGAATAGAACCTAATATCATTAACCAGGGGCAAAATATTGAATGAGCGTGGGAAAAGAATTCCATATTAATCCGAACCAACCCATATGCTCCCATTTTTAATAAGATTCCGGCTAAAAGCATACAAGTGCTGTAATGTGCCTCTCCGTGGGTATCTGGTAACCATGTATGTAAGGGTATAATCGGCGATTTGACAGCAAAAGCAATAAGAAATGCCGTATATAATATTATTTCTAGCGCCACGGGATACGATTGATTAGTTAATGTTTCAAAATTTAATGTTGGTTCATTAGAACCATATAAACCGATACCCAGAATTCCCATTAATAAAAAAACAGAACCTCCTGCAGTGTACAAAATAAACTTTGTAGCTGAATACAAACGTTTCTTTCCCCCCCACATGGCTAAAAGTAGATAAACGGGAATTAATTCCAATTCCCACATGATGAAAAAAAGTAAAATGTCTCGAGAAGAAAATGGTCCGATTTGACCGCTATACATTGCTAACATCAGGAAATAGAATAATTGGTATTCTCGAGTAACCGGCTGAGCCGCTAAAGCGGCTAAAGTAGTTATAAATCCCGTCAGTAAAATAGGTCCTATAGAGAGTCCATCTATTCCCAATCTCCAGTAAAAATCAAAAAAATTGACCCATTTATAATTCTCCGTCAGTTGAATTAGCGGATCATCCAATTGGAAATGATAACAAAATGCATAGGTTGTTAGAAGGAGATCGATTAAGCATATACAAATGCTATACCACCGAATTACCTTATTTCCCCTATGAGGGAATAAGAAAATTAAGGAACCTGCGGCTATTGGGAAAACTACAACTATTGTTAACCAAGGAAAATAATTCGTCATAAAAATAAGATACACTTGGGCCAGAAAAACCCGTGCTCAAAAAAATCTTTTTTATTTTTTTGAGCACGGGTTTTTGCCAGTAAAAAAAAAAGTATTCGTGTGGTGTTTTTTGAAACGTATCAATAAGCTAGACCCATACTTCGAGTTGTTTCAGGTCCTAAATAAACTCGAACACTTAAGAAATCCGTCGGACAAGCGGACTCACACCTCTTACAACCAACACAGTCCTCTGTTCTTGGGGCAGAAGCTATTTGCTTAGCTTTACATCCATCCCAAGGTATCATTTCTAATACATCTGTGGGACAAGCTCGGACACATTGAGTACATCCTATACATGTATCATAAATCTTTACTGAATGTGACATTGTATCTATAGTAATTTTGGAAGATAAAAAATGAAAATTATCGATCTAGTAAACTCGTAAATGAATCATATATTTATATACCAGATGAATCAATGATTTGTTATAATATTGTTAATCAAAAAAGATGTCTAGATAAATTTAGAAGAAGGAATAGAAGAGGACCAGGATACTTTGATTTCTTATGATTTAGGCAATGCAAACACGATCATAAGTTGTGTAGAATACATATTAATTTGAATTGATAAATAGTACACTCACTATAATTGAATTTTTTTTATTAATTATGATTAATGAATGCTATTTATTCAACAAATTCGATTGATTGATACGGGTTGATTTTCTGTTACGAGCAATTGCGGAAACAATAGCCAGTCCGATAGCTGCTTCAGCGGCTGCAATAGCTATAACAAAAATTGAAAAAATATTTCCTTTTAATTGGCGATTATCAAAAAAATCAGAAAAAGTTACGAAATTTATATTAACTGCATTCAGTATAAGTTCAAGACACATAAGGGCTCTAACCATATTTCGGCTCGTGATCAATCCATAGATACCAATAGAAAATAAATAGGCACTCAAAACAAGTACATGTTCGAGCATCATTGACCAACTCCTTATTAATTTGGATTCATTTCAATAGGAACAACAATTCAACAGATTCAATTGACTAAAGAATATACCAAGTCTGGAACAAAGGAATATATCCGCAATAAAAAAAAAAGAGTTTATACATAACATAGAATTGAAAAATAAAATCTTGATTTATATTACTAATTCTATAAAGATTTCTTACTGGCGAGCTACGACAATTGCACCTATCAAAGCAACTAAAAGAATTATTGAAATTAGTTCAAATGGAAGAAAAAAATCGGTTGATAAATGAATTCCAATTTGTTGACTAGTACTTATCAAATCTTGCTCAATAATCTGATTTGGTCTTGTAGTCCAAATAATTCCGTACCATGAAGTATCTGGAATAATAGTTATTAGTGAAACAAAAATACTTGTACAAACTATCAAAGTAATTCCATCCCCAACAGTCCAAAGATTAAAATCTTGGTAATATTCGGAACTATTCATGAACATCACAGCAAATATGATTAAAATGTTAATAGCTCCCACGTAAATAAGTAGCTGTGATGCAGCTACAAAATGGGAGTTTGATAAAATATATAATAAGGATATACAAACAAGAACCAGTCCCAACGAAAAAGCAGAAAAAATGGGGTTGGTAAGTAATACTACTCCTAGACTTCCTAATATAATAACCGATCCCAGAAAGACTAAAAGAAAATCGTGTAGCGTTTCAGGCAAATCCATTATATGTAAAAAAAGACAAAGAAATCGAAATTTCATGACCTTATTGATATGACCAGGAAAAAAAATTTATATACTTAAAAATAAGGAGTTTGAATTGATTGATATATAGTTACAGTTCGATAATCAATGTCATTCCAGTGTTTATACTAAATTATACTAAAGAGTAGTTTCAAACTATATTAAATTAAAACAAAAATATAAAAGTAGATATAACATAGAAATTATTCATTTTCATTTTTTTTTGATTATTCTCTTATAGAATCTATAGAATCTATTCTATAATATAGATTATCATTATTTATATATATTATATTCTATACTATTCTGATTTTCTTTATTTATTTTTTAAGAATAAAAAAAATTTTTAATTATAAAAAATTCTCTTTTTTATTTTTTTATTTGAATTGTATAATCATCAATTACTGACATTGGTAAACGGCCCAAAGCAATTTGATTATAGTTCAATTCGTGACGATCATAAGTGGAAAGTTCATATTCTTCAGTCATTGATAAACAATTTGTTGGGCAATACTCAATACAGTTACCACAAAAAATACAGATTCCGAAATCAATACTGTAATTTAGCAATCGTTTCTTTCGAATATCAGTTTCCAGTTTCCAATCAACAACGGGTAAATCTATAGGACATACACGAACACATACTTCACAAGCAATGCATTTATCAAATTCAAAATGGATTCGACCGCGGAAACGTTCCGATGTGATTAATTTTTCATAAGGATATTGAATAGTTACAGGTAAACGATTTGCGTGAGATAAGATAATCATGAAACTTTGACCAATGTACCTTGCAGCTCGGACTGTTTGTTGACCATAATTCATGAACCCAGTTACCATAAGGAACATATCGTAAATATCTATGAATATTTTTGTTTTATTTCTTTCTCTTATTTGAGACAAGTTATGAATCTAGAAAATAAATCTTTTACAGTGAAAACAATTGAGACGAAGTTGTTAATAATAGATTACCGAGAGAAATAGGTAAAAGAAATTTCCATCCAAGATTTAATAATTGATCCATTCTTAGCCTAGGCAAAGACCATCTTGTTATGATAGAAACGAATAAGAAAAAATAAGTTTTAGCTAATGTAATAAAGAGATCAATTGTAGTTCCAAAAACTCCATATGTTTTATGGATTTCAAAAAACTCAGAAACGAATATGGAAGGAATAGAGATATTTGAACCGCCCAAGTAAAGAACTGTTACAAATAATGAAGAAATTAAAAGGTTTAAATAGGAAGCAACGTAAAATAAACCAAATCGAATACCCGAATATTCTGTTTGATAACCCGCTACTAATTCTTCTTCTGCTTCTGGTAAATCAAAAGGTAATCTTTCACATTCTGCTAGTGAAGAAATTAGAAAAACAATGAAACCGATAGGTTGACGCCACAAATTCCATCCCCAAAAACCATATTTTGATTGCGCATCAACTATATCAACTGTACTTAAACTGTTAGATAATCCTAGTCGGTGATAACATTACTGTTCCCATCTCTATTACAGAACCGTACATGAGATTTTCACCTCATACGGCTCCTGGAAAGCCTTAAGTAAATCTAAGGACCGGGACGATTATTTATCTCGTGATATATCCATAAGATATAGAAGATTTAAATCTATCGAAGGTTCTGAATTAGACCAATTCAATTCTGTCTGTTCTAGAAATAACTCAATAAGAAAGATAAATCCATTTTCATAAAAGATACAATAAGGCACTTCTGAATTGATCTCATCCCTTAAAAATCGAAATTTGAATTTGTTGAGTAATAACAGAATTCTTGAATAAAATACTCTTTTAGAATTCTCCATAACCCTCCGCATTTTGAATTACGAAAAAGAATTACACATTCGTTTCTTAATTATCATGTGAATTGGATCTCTTTGATCTCCGTGAATATGGATATCAGAAATCATAAACAAAAAAGAGATCTGCTTTTCGTTTATGATTTCTTCTTCTTTTTTCGTTCCTATTCTTCTTTTTTGTGCTATGAAAAAAGGGACTTAAAAAATTTTAAAGGATTTTTTCGTTCCTGATAGTAATTTATTTAATCAGTGGATGGAAGCATACTCTGGATCGGAGTTATGGGGAGTACTGCTTGATTTTTTCTACCAACTTAAAGCCCCAATTAGTATTCTTTTTCTATTATGCGTAAATTCTCTTTTGGATAATTTACAAAATCTGTGTTACTAATCCTTTGTGTATCTTGGTGTTTCTAACCATCCACTCCTTTTTTTATTAACCCCTTATTTATTTTCATTTAATACATCTATGATCATACAAATGATAACTAAAACTCAATAAGGTTGGTCTTTTGAGCCCGCTTCAAAACAGGATGAAAAAGATTCTCCAATCTTGGGTTAAATGTCCTCTTCTCTTTATAATTTAATTTATTTGACTTCATTCTTATACATAGAAAATGAGACTCAATATTTTTACTGCCATTTAAAATCATCATACTATCTGTTAACTATAAGTAATCTGTTAACTATAAGTAATAGAGTATTCTGAAATTTTATTCAATATAAGCTGTTTTATTTCACTCATATAACTATCTAATTTAGTTCTTCAATCCGAATTGTGAAAAATCAAATTAAGATAATGAAGGTTTCTATTTAATTTATTCGACTTCTTTCCTCTATAGTACTATAAAGAGAGGAGCATAGCAATAGCATCGAATAGCTTTTTGGGTTTCAACGAATCGCACGTAGAGATATTGATAAGACACATAGAGTTAATGGTATTTCATAACTAATCGATTGAGCAGCAGCTCGTAGACCACCCAAAAAGGAATATTTATTATTTGACCCATATCCTGACATAAGAAGCCCAATGGGAGCAATACTCGAAATAGCAATCCATAAAAAAACACCGATATTGAAATCAGATAAAACAAAGTTATAGCCAAAGGGAATTACTGAATAACTTATTAGAATTGATATAACGGATATGGATGGTCCGATACTGAATAAACGAATATCTCCCCTAGATGGAATAAGATTCTCTTTGAATAGTAGTTTTGTTCCGTCTGCTAGAGCTTGAAGAATTCCAAAAGGACCAGCGTATTCGGGTCCAATACGCTGTTGTATCCCTGCAGATATTTCTCTTTCTAACCATACAATTGCTAGTACACTTATTGTGATTCCCAATACAAGAATCAAAATAGGTACAAGTATCCATAGAATTCCATAAACCTCTTTGAAAGATTCCAATCCGGAAAACGAATTTATATCTTGGACTTCCGTTGTATCAATTATCATTTCAACGATCCACTTCTCCCATAATGATATCTATGCTACCTAGTATTGTCATAATATCAGCCAATTTCATTCTTTTAACTAATTGAGGAAGAATTTGCAAATTGATAAAACCAGGTGGACGAATTTTCCATCTCCAAGGAAAACCATTCTGATCTCCTATTAGAAAAATTCCTAATTCCCCCTTGGGGGCCTCAACTCTCACATAAAGTTCTTGTTTCGGCAATTCAAAAGTCGGAGACGATTTTTTACCAATGAATCGATATTCAAAATCATTCCATTCTGGCTCCTTTTCTCTATCAAAGGAGCGAATTTCTAAATTTTCATATGGCCCACCTGGAATTCCTTCCAAAGCCTGTTGAATAATTTTAATGGATTCCATCATTTCACCAATTCGAACTAAATAACGAGCTAATGAATCTCCTTCCTTTTGCCATTGAACTTCCCAATCAAATTCCTCGTAACACTCATAATTATCGACTTTACGTAGATCCCATTGTATTCCGGAAGCCCGAAGCATCGGTCCTGATAACCCCCAATTTATAACTTCCTCTCTACCAACAACACCTACGCCTTCCACTCGTTCTAAAAAAATTGGATTTCGCGTAATCAGTTTTTGATATTCCATAACCCTTGTTAAAAAATAATTGCAGAAATCAAAACATTTATCTATCCAACCATAAGGTAGATCAGCCGCTACTCCTCCAATACGAAAATAATTATGCATCATTCTCATACCTGTCGCAGCTTCAAATAGATCATATATTAATTCTCTTTCTCTAAAAATATAGAAAAAGGGGGTTTGTGCACCAATATCTGCCATAAAAGGTCCCAGCCATAGTAAATGAGAAGCTATACGACTTAATTCCAACATAATTACTCGTATATAGCTGGCTCTTTTAGGTACTTGAATATTTCCCAATTGTTCCGGTCCATTTACGGTTATTGCTTCTGTGAACATAGTAGCTAAATAATCCCAACGTGTTACATAAGGCAGATATTGTATAATTGTTCGATTTTCCGCAATTTTTTCCATACCTCTGTGTAAATAACCCAATATTGGTTCACAATCAACAACATCTTCACCATCCAGAGTAACAATAAGTCGAAGAACACCATGCATTGATGGGTGTTGAGGCCCCATATTGACTATCATGAGGCCTTTTCTTGTAGCTGGCACATTCATAGGTTTTTCCTCGATTCATTCTTCCATGAATCGTTAAAAAAAAAAGTTCATCAAAATTCAGGATCTAATAAATCAAATAATTGAAAATGATTCTTGAAATTAACGAATTTGTGAATCCCGAATACCCAACTGATTTATTAATTTTTTATAACGTATTTTATTTTTCTTTGACAAATAAGACAGTAGTCGTTGCCGTTTTCCTAGAATTATATGTAAACCCCTTTGAGATAAATAGTCTTTTGGGTGTAATTCCAAATGTGAAGTAAGTCTTTGTATCTTATTATGGAAATTGAATACTTGAAATTCAACTGATCCGGGGTTTTCTTCTTCTTTTTTTTTTTGTGAAATAACAGGTATAAATGAATTTTTTATCATAAAATGAAAGCTTTTCTCTCCCCCTCGTTTTTGGTAGATATTTTTATTGATCAGTATGATCAGTAATAGTAATGACACTAATTTTTAATTTTGTATATAAATTTTTTTTTAATTTAATATTTTTAATTTAATATATAGAGATATGTAAAAAAACATACTCCTAATCCTAAATGGAATGAACTTATAATCATGGAATCAATTCGATCATCAGATTATAAGTTCATAACCTTAGCCCACCCCCTTTATTGGGTGGAACATATCTACTAAATTCTTTAATTCCAGTTAGTAAGAAGAATTCCACTAAGAAATGGATTTTAGAAGCTAAAAAAGGGTATCCTGAGCAATTTCAATAATGGGGTTCATT